ATAGTCTTTTTAGTTTAACCTAAGACAATGTGTGCGTGGCTAAAAAAATTGACTTAGTGAATGAAATGAAAATATACAACTAATATATGATCTAGAGTTATAGAAAAAAATATTACAATAAAGATTACAATACAATATTGATATTAGAGTAGAGAATTGAAAAAAGGAAAGAGATCTCAAAGATCTTTTTCCTAAAATTACCTTTTGTCCATTTATATCATAATCCTACCTTTCCTTCAATGAATTAGATTGGTCATCGAATCCGACTATTAACTATTCGGAGTCGTAATTTGACGAAGAAGTCTTGTGGTATTACTGTGGTATTACGACGTCTTATTAAATAAAAAAGGATGTTCTATAGAATGATTCCCTTTTTCAGTTGATTTTATTCAACGATTGACCAAACGAAAATATTAATAAATAATAAATTGTATGAACTTAGATCAATCAAATCAATTTCTATGCAACGATTCGCCCCAATCAATTTATCCATTGATTATCTTATCCATTTAGGTTGCAAGATAATGATAAACAATGGGGAAGGGAAAGGTTAATTTATAAAAAGGGGATTCATAAAAGGTTTGTAGAGGGGAGGTCGAACTAGGTATATAGAATTGAATGACTATAAGTTAACTCTTGTCAAGCATTAGACGCATCCTTAGCAAATCTGATTGAATTGAAGATGAAGAAAGAGTTGGTTTACATTGTGGAAGAAAGACATGTATATGTGATATTAGATATTGACTTGTTATATACGAGCTAAAGATATATCTAATTTGACCTACTAATCGAATGTGAATGTAGATGGGGATTCTATAGAAATCCTTCTGTCTAATCTGTGACTGTGAGTTGAATTAATAAATGGATGAAGTCAATAAAAAAATAGAAGAATTCAAAAAGCGGTTCGGGACAAAGAAACAGAAAATCAAAAGTTGTATGGATTCATAAAGACTTTCTCGAGAGAAACTAAAAAAGAGATATCAAAGTAGTTTTGATTATTCAAGAATGTTATTACTTGAATTCGAAGTTCGTAGTTACTTCGACTGGACGAATCGTAGCATGGAATAATTAAGTCATAGTTCATTGGTTGAATGTATCATTAACCATTTTTTTTTTGGTACGAGGAACTTATCATGAATCCACTGATTTCTGCCGCTTCCGTTATTGCTGCTGGATTGGCTGTAGGGCTTGCTTCTATTGGACCTGGAGTTGGTCAAGGTACTGCTGCGGGTCAAGCTGTAGAAGGTATTGCGAGACAGCCTGAGGCGGAGGGAAAAATACGAGGTACTTTATTGCTTAGTCTAGCTTTTATGGAAGCTTTAACAATTTATGGCCTGGTTGTAGCATTAGCACTTTTATTTGCTAATCCTTTTGTTTAATATTTAGATTAGAAATATGAAAAAATTTTTTCATATTGCCTTGGATTTGTGCTTTGCTTTTTCGAATTATATAAGGATTTCATTTCTAGAATTACTTATTCGTTGAGAAAATAACCCACGGGAAGGGCTGATTTGCGGATGAGGAATTAGCATACCAACTCGCTTTCATCCTTCCCGTTTGTGTTGGTAGACCTCTTTTAGTTTTTAAGAGAGGTTGCAAGCAAGAGGGTAATTCATGATTTCTAAATCAAATAGATTTTTAATTCGATTTAGAAAGTAGGAAACTAGAAAGAAATATATATATAAAGAGGGCAAAGTAATACAAAAAGAACTCTGTTCGATTTTTTAGTCTATCTATACGAGGAGATCATATCATATGAAAAATGTAACCGATTCTTTCGTTTCTTTGGGCCACTGGCCATCCGCCGGGAGTTTCGGGTTTAATACCGATATTTTAGCAACAAATCTAATAAATCTAAGTGTAGTGCTTGGGGTGTTGATCTTTTTTGGAAAGGGAGTGTGTGCGAGTTGTTTATTTCAAGAATAGGCTGGATCCAACCAGATGTACTTTTTCTGTTATAACTAGGAAAGTTATACCTAAGAAAGAGGGGTGCATGATCTCGCGAATTACTTCTGAATAAATTCAGAAATCATATGTAAGAACTATAGCATTTCGTAATTTATTGGAAAATCTACTTTGATTCTCTATCAACCAATAATGCGGGACCATTAACATGGTTAAAGCTAAACTGTTTGAAGTCCAGACGCGGCATGGTACTCTTTCTACCACTATGTTAATATAGAGACGGTTTCAAAAAAATAAATATATATTTTATCAATATAGAACACTCATATCGATAAAATGATTTGAACTACTTATTGGGGATTTTATCCCCTTTTTTAGCCAATGCTGAATCGATGACCTATTGTGTATAAAGTAAAAAAACTTCTTGGATTAAAAAAAGTAAACAACTTTGCTGACAATTACATATTTTTTGTTTTGTTTGGTCAGAAGAGTCCTCCAAATATTTTGGTCTTGGATTAGTGATTCCGTTTGATATTTTGATTTCATTTTGGAATATGACAAGAGAGGATAGGCTCATTACATTAACAATAAAGAT